GTAAAATTTCGGGGTATATTTCGACTTTACTTTTTTCTTTTTTTCTTGTGTCTAGTTACTTTTTTGTTTCCATACAAAAATTCCGACCTTGATCTTGCTAAGGATCCCGATATGGATCCTTTAAATATAAACTTTAATGAACAGAGTCGAGAAAATAATATATTTTTTTATTATAAAAAATAGATTATCAATCGATTTGATAATAATGCAAGGATTACCAGCAATCCGTCTTGCTCTCACTAAAGAGATATCCATATAGATATCAATATATCACTTGTGACTTTATTTGTTACAAAACACTAATTTGAATCTCAAATTGAAATGATTAAAATGAAATCATAAGAAGGAATATGTAAGCTACCCACTTTATTTCCATGGGATTGTAGTTCAATTGGTCAGAGCACCGCCCTGTCAAGGCGGAAGCTGCGGGTTCGAGCCCCGTCAGTCCCGGCGAATTCAATAAAAAAAGACATCCACTCCCCCTTTTGTTTCTGGGCAAGGGGATCAAAATGGTTTCATTTATCTTTTTTTTTCTTTTTTCATCAAATCAAGCAAAAGAAAGGGGTATTTCCATTATTTTAACTAGCACCAATTGATGGTAGAGAGACATATGTAAATTAGGATAATTGTTGAGAGTATTCAACACTTCAAGAAAGAGATACTGTATGGGGTTTTTGCTTTTTGTCAATTGATCTCCCATTAACTCGTGTAGTAAAATGGAATAGGATGGCGTATAATACGTTTGCCAAGAGTACCTAAAGTATACTTTTATTTCTATGAAGTAAAGGAATTGAAAAAAGTTCGAATCCAACCAAGGAAAGAGGATATTTAAAAAATAAAGATAAAATTAGTCTTCCCTAATTAATATGCTCTTTTAAAATATTAGAGCCGATGTTGAAGAAAAAACTCGTAAGAAAATTTAATTTTAATAATTTTAATTTTTAAGATAGTTAATTTTTTTTGAATATTTTAGTTTTTTTACTGGGACTCGTCTTTATCACACTCCCCTTATTTGTTTTCCAAAAAGACGATAGACCCTTAAAAATTTTTGAAAATTTTCAAATTGAACTTCGTACTTGTTTTCTCTATTTGATTTCTATTGTTTTTTTAAGGTTCTTTATAAACAATCGAAGTAGAAAAGGTTTTTTATGATACTTCATCAGATGATTGTACAAGTAAAGTAAAGTACTAGGTTGTAGAAAAGAAAGCGGGGAAAAAGAAAAATAAATAAATATTTTTTGATTGGATCAGGTATCTCATTATGTATTCGGTGTGGATAAAGGATCTTCCTATGTTATACTATTAAATTCTTGACGATGAGTCGATTTCATAGCTACGCTATTGTTATTCATGATATTTATTTCATTCAATATCATCGAAATCTAATTCATCTGAGTGAGTTTACAAGCGAAAGATTTCTCATCTCTATGGGATTAAATCCCGAGAAAAAAAAATAAATAATAATAATAATAAACGATTAAATTATGGAAGTAAATATTCTTGCATTTATTGCTACTGCACTCTTCATTCTCATTCCTACTGCTTTTTTACTTATAATTTACGTAAAAACGGTTAGTCAAAATGATTAATTTGAATACAATTTTACTATCAATGAAAAAAACAAAGAAAAAAGGGTTTAAATTTTTCGTCTTAAATGAAAGGAATGCATTAGACTCAGTAGTAGTAGTATCCTAAGGGGCCCGCTAGTATGGTAGAAAGAGATCTCTTCTACCATACTAGCCATTATGGTTATTGTAATTGTAATGTATTAAAGTACAAGTGAAATATCTTAATATAAAGGAATCCACCTATATCTCTTTTTTTTATATAAATAGAATATAAAATGTATGTACATACTTTCTCAATTTCATTTGTTTGTTTGATCCGTTTAATACAGATAATCCTAATTCGATGGAAACTTCTTTAGATTTCGAAAAGGGGTTACCCCATGAATGGTTAACCGTGTAAACCCTGATATAAAAATAGAAAATGAGTCAATAAAACAAAACAGAAATCCAATTTCTTAAAAAAAAATCTTAAAAAAAATTGCCGAACGGTCTATAAAACTAAAACAATTGATACAGGTTGATAGAGTTTGATTATTACCGCAATTAGGAGTACTTCTAGAGTCCACTTCTTCCCCACACTACGAGAGAGAGGGAAAATGTAAAAACTACCATTAAAGCAGCCCATGCGAAACTTACTATATCCATGTGAATTCTGTCCCCTATTTCTATGAATATGAAGAAACTATTCCATTCTTGTTCACTAATAATAGTGAAATCACTGGTACAGAGTCAAAAAAAGGGAGAGGTACTTGGTCACCATTGATGAACTACTCCAAAAAACACACTTATCTTATTCTTATACTTATCTTATTCTTATAATGAGTTATTCTTATTATAGAATTTCTAGTAGAATCGACAAGATGTAAACACAAGTAAACAGACACTTTTCGAAGTATCCAAGGAATCTGACTCACATGTAGAAAGAATAAGACTTTTTATTTCTTTTATCGTTTTTTTTTTCTTTTTGGAAGTAAAAAGAAAGGCAATTATTCATCTAATCTAATAATGATTGAATGTCTGAGCATTCCGAGACTTTCATTAGTCTGTATCCAAAGTATCTTAGGTCCTTTTCAAAACTATTAATTTAATTCCCCCTCTGGCTACCCAATCTAATTGAAGACTCAGTAAGTGGAACTAATTTTAGTAGTGGAAAGTGAAGATTGACGGATTTCCCCCCACTACTTTAAGTTTTCCTTGAATCTGACAGGCAAAACTTTAGGTTAGAGAAAGGAACCTCGAGAGCCAGGGGCTTAGAATCACGATAAAGAAAGTATCAAGAGTCTTTTCCTACGTTTGTTATAATAGGGGATTTCAAGTCTGTTGTTAAGGCGGCACCCGGATTTGAACTGGGGAAAAAGGATTTGCAGTCCCCCGCCTTACCACTCGGCCATGCCGCCAAAACGATAGAAACTATATTCAAATTTTATCTTTTTTTTCAACTCCGAAAAAAAAATATAGTTTTTCAGTCACAAAATATAGAAGAATCCAGTATAAACCCGAACCATTAACTATTGACTGTAAATTCATGACTATTTTTGAATTAAAATCGACATTTTTTTTTATTTCTAATAATAAAAGCAAATCATTAGAAATGTATTTATAACCAATCTATATTTAGTTTTTTAAATTAAAAATAAATCTTCTTCAATTTCAATTATAACAGTAATTCTGAGTCTATGTAAACCCCAGAATCAGAACATACATTACGTTGTGTTATAGAGCTATAGTTCTATAATGGGGTATTTTATCTCTCTAGGGATGCTTTTGAGGAGTAATTCTCAATAAATTTTTGTACTTCAATTTTTCATTGAATACATTTAAGAGAAAGTTTAATTTTTGATAGAGCACAGCATGTGCTGTCCCAATATAGAACTGTACCCCAATAAAAGAAGAAAAAGAGACGTATATATCTTATCTGTGCATTCTTTTTTATTTTAATAATAAAAAATTAATAACTAAAAAAACACAAGTTTTCTTACCTACTTCAATTCAATGATACTCTATTCAAAATAGGTAAAACTTTTTTCTGCAAATATTTTTTTGAACAATGAAATACAAATACATGAAAAAGTAAAGTGGTAAAAAAAAGTTTTCTATTTATTATATATTTATCTGCTCGAACAGATCCAAGCATGAATACATTTTTTATTTAATGGTATGCAATCGAATATGTAATATCATAGGTGAAAATGAAATTACTTTTTTTCTAGTCTTTACAAAACTCCAAAAGTTACAGTGATATTTCTCAATTCTGTTCCATTTGGATCTATTTCTTATAATTATAAAAAAATTCCAATTGAATCTAGTCTCCGTTCATACGTATTTCATACATTCCATATATCTTGTAGTTGGATAAAATTTTATGTGATTCAGTAAACAGAATAGAAATTCCATTATTGCTAGATCGAATTCTATGGATATGATTCGGTGAAGAATGAGAGATGGGATGGTATTTTTCAATAAACGGATAAATGGGAAATTCAAAAAAGATGCTCGGGGATGGAAAAGAGGGAACATCTACAATACCCGGATTAAATCAGATACAATTTGAAGGGTTTTATCGGTTTATTGATCAGGGGTTAATAGAAGAACTTTCTAAATTTCCAAAAGTTGAAGATATAGATCACGAAATTGAATTTCAATTATTTGTGGAAACATATCAATTGGTAGAACCTCTGATAAAAGAACGAGATGCTGTCTATGAATCACTTACATATTCTTCTGAATTATATGTATCCGCGGGATTGATTTGGAAAACCAGTAGGAATATGCAAGAACAAAGAGTTTTTGTTGGAAACATTCCTTTAATGAATTCCCTTGGAACTTCTATAGTAAACGGAATATACAGAATTGTTATCAATCAAATATTGCAAAGTCCTGGTATCTATTACCAGTCAGAATTGTATCATAACGGGATTTCGGTCTATACCGGCACCATAATATCAGATTGGGGAGGCAGGTTAGAATTAGAGATTGATAAAAAAGCAAGAATATGGGCTCGTGTGAGTAGGAAACAGAAAATATCTATTCTAGTTCTATCATCAGCTATGGGCTCAAATCTAAGAGAAATTTTAGAGAATGTTTGCTACCCTGAAATTTTCTTATCTTTCTTGACCGATAAGGAGAAAAAAAAAATTGGGTCAAAAGAAAATGCTATTTTGGAGTTTTATCAACAATTTTCTTGTGTAGGTGGGGATCCAATTTTTTCTGAATCCTTATGTAAGGAATTACAAAAAAAATTCTTTCACCAAAGGTGTGAATTAGGAAGGATTGGTCGCCGAAATATTAACTGGAGACTTAATCTTAATATACCTCAGAACAATATATTTTTGTTACCACGAGATATATTAGCAGCTGCCGATCATTTGATTGGGATGAAATTTGGCATGGGTACACTTGATGATATGAATCATTTGAAAAATAAACGTATTC